TAAAAGAAATAATAAATAAATTTTCAAAATCAAAAAGAAATCCAATTGTATTATTTGGATTTAGAGAAGTATATGAATTAAATGAAACTAAAAACGAAAAAGATTCACCAATCAATAATCGGATTATTCATAAATTTTCCACTTCAATTCGATCTATGGATTGGATAAACTATTCACTGACAGAAAAAAAAATGAAAGATCTGAATGTCAGAACAAAGACAATAAGAAATCAAATAGAAAAAATTACAAAAGAAAAGAAAAAACAATTTATAACCTCAGAAAGAAATATTAGTCCTAACAAACTAAGTTATAATGCTAAAAGATTAAAATCATCAGCAAATATTTTACAGATATTAAAAAGAAACAATGCTCAATTAGTCCGTAAATTCTATTTTTTTATAAAAATTTTGATTGAAAAGATATATATAGATATCTTTCTAGCTATCATTAATATTCCGAAGATCAATGTACAGTTTTTTCTTGAATCACCAAGAAAAATGATTAATAAATATATTTATATGTATAATAAAAAAGAAAATCACAAAAGAATTAATGAAACAAATCAAAATACACTAATTCACTTTATCTCGATTATAAAAAAGACACTTAATTATAGTAATATTAATAAGAATTCACAGATTTTTTATAACGTAACCTCCTTGTCACAAGCATATGTATTTTACAAATTATCACAAGTCCAAGTTATTAACCTATATAAGTTAAGATCTGTCCTTCAATATCACGGAACATCTCTTTTTCTTAAAAATGAAATAAAAGATTATTTTGGAGTCCAAGGACGATTTCAGTTCAAATTAAAAGATGCAAACTTTAGAAATTCTGTAATGAATGAATGGAAAAACTGGGTAAGAAATAATTATCAATATAAATATGATTTATCTCAGATCAGATGGTCTAGATTAATATCGCAAAAATGGCGAAATAGAATGAATCAACGGCGTATGATTCAAAATAAAGATTTAAACAAATGGAATTTATATGAAAAAGACCAATTAATTCATTACGAAAAACAAAATAATTTTGAAGTAGATTCATTATCGAACCAAAAAGATAATTTTAAAAAATACTATAGATATAATATTTTATTATATAAATCCATTAATTATGAAGATAAGAAAGACTCATCTATTTATGAATTACCATTCCAATTAAATAATAAGCAAGAGATTTTTTATAATTACAAAATAGATAAAAGCAAATTATTTGATATGCAGGGAGGTATCCCTGTCAATAAGCATCTAGCAAAAGATGATATTATCGATACAGAAAAAAGCCCGCATAGAAAATATTTGGATTGGAGAATTTTCCATTTTTGTCTTAGAAAGAAAGTCGATATTGAATCCTGGACCGATACCGGAACCAAACAAAAAAAAAACCTTTTTGATTGGATGGGAATGAATGAAGAAATACTAGAGCGCCCCATATCAAATTTAGAATTTTGGTTCTTTCCAAAATTTGTGATACTTTACAACGCATATAAGATAAAATCATGGGTGATACCAATCAAATTACTTCTTTTAAATTTTAATGGAAATAAAAATGTTATTGAAAATAAAAAAATCAACAGAAAGAAAAATAATGATCCTTTTATATCTATATCATCGAATGAAACAAAATCTATTAAATTAAAGAATCAAAATCACGAAGAAAAAGAGTCTGAGGATCAAGTAGATCTTGAATCAGTTCTCGCAAACCAAGAAAAAGATGTTGAAGAAGATTATGCAAGATCAGACAGGAAAAAGCGTAGAAAGAAAAAGCAATACAAAAGTAATACGGAAGCAGAACTGGATTTCTTGCTAAAAAGGTATTTATGCTTTCAATTAAGATGGGATGATTCTTTAAATCAAAAAATAATCAATAATATCAAAGTATATTGTCTCCTGCTTAGACTGACAAATCCACGAGAAATTCTTATATCCTCTATTCAAAGGGGAGAGCTGAGTCTAGATATTCTGATGATTCAGAAAGATTTAACTCTTACAGAATTGATGAAAAAGGGAATATTGATTATCGAATCAACCCGTCTGTCGGTAAAAAATGATGGAAAATTTATTATGTATCAAACCATAAATATTTTATTGGTTCATAAGAGAAAACAACAAATTAATCAAAGATACAGAGAAAAAAGCTATATTGATAAAAATCATTTTACCGAATCTATTGTAATAGATCAAAGTTTAACTAGAAATAAAGACAAAAATAATTATGATTTACCTGTTCCCGAAAATCTTTTATCCTCTAAACATCGTAGAGAATTGAGAATTCTAATTTCTTTCAATTCAAAAAATGGAAATGATATAAATACAGAAATTATCAATAATAATAACATAAAAAACTGCGCTCACATTATAGATAAAAGCAAACGTTTTGATAGAGATAAAAATAAACTAATTAAATTAAAACTTTTTCTTTGGCCCAATTATCGATTAGAAGATTTAGCTTGTATAAATCGCTATTGGTTTGATACCAATAATGCCAGTCGGTTTAGTATGGTAAGGATACATATATGTCCACGATTAAAAATTCGGTAAAGGTGCATTTGTCATATATATCCCATAGCATATCTAATCTAGTATATGAAATATATGAAAACAAGTCAAAACAAAGAAACGACCATATACATTGTTTTACATCCCATATTCCATTCTGATATATAGAATTCAATCATGTATCAATTCGATTTAGAAAGGAATCAAGAGAATTTTTCGTTTTAGATTTTTAGATATATATATAAATTTTTTTTCTTTTGTAAGGGAAGAAAAATATCATCCTTTTGTATTTCTAGCCGAATAAAAAAAATTGGATTAATTAATGATAAATTTTATTTGTTTATTTGACAAAATTAGGAATTCCTAACGAATTGAAGATTCTTGTATATACCAAATTCAAACGAACTGACATTCTTATTTAATATTCCATTATTTATTATTACTGATCAATAAAACTATCTTAAAAAGGAGGAAGGAGGGAGATTTCATTTTATGGTAAAAAGTTCATTTATTTCAATTATTTCACAAGAAGACAAAAAAGAAAACAAGGGATCCGTTGAATTTCAAATAGTAAGTTTTACTAATAAGATACGAAGACTTACTTCACATTTGGAATTGCATAGAAAAGACTATTTATCTCAAAGAGGTTTACGGAAAATTCTAGGAAAACGCCAACGACTACTGTCTTATTTGGCAAAGAAAAATGGAGTACGTTATAAAGAATTAATTAACCAGTTGAACACTCGGGAGTTAAAAACTCGTTAATTTGAAGAGTCTTTTTTTATTATTTGATTTATTAGATCTTGAACTTGAATTTTGATGAACTTCTTTTCGTTTTCAGTAATTCATGGAAAAATGAATCGAGGAACCCCTATGAATGTACCAGCTACAAGAAAGGACTTTATGATAGTCAATATGGGTCCCCACCACCCATCAATGCATGGCGTTCTTCGACTCATCCTTAGTCTAGACGGGGAAGATGTTATTGACTGTGAACCAATATTAGGTTATTTACACAGAGGGATGGAAAAAATTGCGGAAAACCGAACAATTATACAATATTTGCCTTATGTAACACGTTGGGATTATTTAGCTACTATGTTTACAGAAGCAATAACAATAAATGGACCAGAACAGTTGGGAAATATTCAAGTACCTAAAAGAGCTAGCTATATCAGAGTAATTATGTTGGAGTTGAGTCGTATAGCTTCTCATCTGTTATGGCTTGGCCCTTTTATGGCAGATATTGGTGGGCAGACTCCTTTCTTCTATATTTTTAGAGAAAGAGAGTTAATATATGATTTATTCGAAGCTGCCACTGGTATGAGAATGATGCATAATTATTTTCGTATCGGAGGAGTAGCAACTGATCTACCTCATGGCTGGCTAGATAAATGTTTGGATTTCTGCGATTATTTTTTAACAGGAGTTGCTGAATATCAAAAACTTATTACGCGAAATCCTATTTTTTTAGAACGAGTTGAAGGAATAGGTATTGTTAGTGCAGAGGAAGCAATAAATTGGGGTTTATCAGGACCAATGCTACGAGCTTCCGGAGTACAATGGGATCTTCGTAAAGTTGATCATTATGAGTGTTATGACGAATTTGATTGGGGAGTTCAGTGGCAAAAAGAAGGGGATTCTTTAGCTCGTTATTTAGTCCGAATTGGTGAAATGACGGAATCCATAAAAATTATTCAACAGGCTTTGGAAGGGATTCCGGGGGGGCCTTATGAAAATTTAGAAACTCGAAGTTTTGGTAGAGAAAGGAATCGAGAATGGAATGATTTTGACTATCGATTTATTAGTAAAAAAACTTCTCCCACCTTTGAATTGCCGAAACAAGAACTTTATGTTAGAGTTGAAGCACCAAAGGGAGAGTTGGGAATTTTTCTGATAGGGGATCAGAGCAGTTTTCCTTGGAGATGGAAAATTCGCCCGCCGGGTTTTATCAATTTGCAAATTCTTCCTCAATTAGTTAAAAGAATGAAATTGGCTGATATTATGACAATACTAGGTAGCATAGATATTATTATGGGGGAAGTTGATCGTTGAAATGATAATTGATACAACAACAGTACAAGCTATCCATTCTTTTTCCAGATTGAAATCCTTAAACGAGGTCTATGGAATTTTGTGGATGCTTGTCCCTATTTTGACTCTTGTATTGGGAATCACGATAGGCATACTAGTAATTGTGTGGTTAGAAAGAGAAATATCTGCAAGGATACAACAACGTATTGGACCTGAATATGCCGGTCCTTTTGGAGTTCTTCAAGCTCTAGCGGATGGGACAAAACTACTTTTCAAAGAAAATCTTTTTCCATCTAGAGGAGATACTCGTTTATTCAGTATCGGACCATCCATAGCAGCCATATCAACTCTATTAAGCTATTCAGTAATTCCTTTTGGCTATCACTTTGTTTTAGCGGATCTAAATATTGGCGTCTTTTTATGGATTGCCATTTCAAGCATTGCTCCCGTTGGACTTCTTATGTCAGGATATGGATCAAATAATAAATATTCCTTTTTAGGTGGTCTACGAGCTGCCGCTCAATCGATTAGTTATGAAATACCATTAACTCTCTGTGTATTATCCATATCTCTACGTGCGATTCGTTGAAACATAAATTTTTCCCTATTCCCTTTTTCTTTATTAGGAAGAAGGTGAAATTAATTGAATATATATCTTCATTTTTTTATTCATCATTTGGATTGATGAACTAAATTAGATAGTTATATGAGTGAAAGAAAACAGCTTCTAAATTTGCAGTAAAAAAATGGAAACTCATTTCTTATGTACAACAGTAAAGCAGAAATAAACATAAGAAGATGAGATTATTTGTCCCAAAATTGGTTGATTAGTCATCCTGGCTTGAAAGCGGGCTCAAAGAATCAACTTTATTGAGCTTTTACTATCATTTATATATTACCGTAATGCTAACGAGCAGTTGAGTAAAAATAAAGATGAGTGGATGGTTAGGAACACCAAGATACATAAAAGATTAGTAATAGAATTATCCAAAATAAAAGAATATTAATTGGGGCTTTAAATTAGTAGAAATGATCAAGCAGTACTCCCCATGATTCCGATCCAGAGTAGGCTCCTACCCACTAATTAAACAAATGACTATCAGGAACGAAATAATCCTTTCCTTTTTTTCTCAGAAGGAAGAATAGGAACAAAAAAATAATATAATTACAATAGAAAAAAAAGATCCTTTTTATTCTTTCCTATATCGATATTCATAGAAATCGAATTCGTGTCATAATTCATGAACTAATGGAATGTCTAATTCTTTTTCGTAATCGAAAATGATAAGTTGAAATATTTATTGGTATTTCTACAAGGAGTATTTTATTGAAAGATTAAAGTTATCGCTCAAGAAAGAAAAATTGAAATTCTTAAAAGATGAGATCAATTCAGAAGTACTTTATTTTAGTATTATAACAGACAGAATTACATTGGTCAAATTTGGGAATTGGGAGGCATCTGATAGATTTGGATCCTATCTATCCTACAAATATATCGAGATAAATAATACGATCTGGTCCTTAGATTTATTTATGGCCTTCGAGGAGCCATATGAGGTGAAAATCTCATGTATGGTTCTGTAATAGCGATGGGAACAGTGATGTCATCACCGACTATGATTATCTAACAGTTCGAGTACAGTTGATATAGTTGAGGCACAATCCAAATATGGTTTTGGGGGATGGAATTTGTGGCGTCAACCTATAGGATTTATCATTTTTTTAATTTCTTCCCTAGCAGAATGTGAGAGATTACCTTTTGATTTACCAGAAGCAGAAGAAGAACTAGTAGCAGGTTATCAAACCGAATATTCGGGTATCAAATTTGGTTTATTTTATGTTGCTTCCTATCTAAACTTATTAGTCTCTTCATTATTTGTAACAGTTCTTTACTTGGGCGGTTGGAATATCTCTATTCCGTACATATCCGTTCCGGAGTTTTTTGATTTTGAAATAAATAAAGTAGGTAGAGTCTTTGGAACAACAATGGGTATCCTTATTACATTGGTAAAAACTTATTTGTTCTTGTTCATTCCCATCACAACAAGATGGACTTTACCTAGACTAAGAATGGACCAACTATTAAATCTTGGATGGAAATTTCTTTTACCTATTTCTCTCGGCAATCTATTATTAACAACCTCTTTCCAACTCTTTTCGCTATAAAGTAATACTTTTCTATATTGACAGTTTGTCTCAAACAAGATAAAGAAACAAATATAAAATTATTCATAGAGATTCACGATATGTTCCCTATGGTAACTGGGTTCATGAATTATGGTCAACAAACCATACGGGCTGCAAGGTACATTGGTCAAAGTTTTATGACTACCTTATCCCACGTAAATCGTTTACCTATAACTATTCAATATCCTTATGAAAAATTAATCACATCGGAGCGTTTCCGCGGTCGAATCCATTTTGAATTTGATAAATGCATTGCTTGTGAAGTATGTGTTCGTGTATGTCCTATAGATTTACCTGTTGTTGATTGGGAATTGGAAACTAATATTCGAAAGAAACGGTTGCTTAATTACAGTATTGATTTCGGAATCTGTATATTTTGTGGCAACTGCGTTGAGTATTGTCCAACTAATTGTTTATCAATGACTGAAGAATATGAACTTTCTACCTATAATCGTCACGAATTGAATTATAACCAAATTGCTTTAGGTCGTTTACCAATGTCAGTAATTGACGATTATACAATTCGAACAATTTTGAATTCACCTCAATCTTTAATCAAAATAGGTAAACCTCCTTTGATTAAAGATTGATTGAAGAGTCATTTTTAATCACTAAACAAAGATTTAGGTTTCATCTAAAAGTCTGAAATGTTTTTTTCATTTTGTTTGGTCAATAACTACAAAAGCTACAAATCCCAACTAGTGATTGGATTTGATTGATTGGTAAGAATTGCAGCGCAGTTTAATTTGGATTGAAAATCTATTAATATAGTCATAATTCTATCCATAATTATTTCGAAATAAAAATTAAAGTGTCAAATTTTCTTTTTCGAGAAAGAATGAGATTAGTTCAATAGCGGTACCTACAGTAATTTAAACCTTTTAGGATTTAATTCAATTAGGAACCCATTCTAAATGAGTTTTCCCTGGTCGGGTCAATAAAGTCATGAAAAAAAGAATTTGATTTTTTTATCTTTTATTTTACGTACAATGAATTTACCTGGACCAATACATGATTTTCTTTTAGTCTTTCTAGGATTAGGTCTTATATTAGGAGGTCTAGGAGTGGTATTACTTACCAATCCAATTTATTCTGCCTTTTCATTGGGATTGGTTCTTGTTTGTATATCCTTATTCTATATTTTATCAAACTCGCATTTTGTAGCTGCGGCGCAGCTCCTTATTTATGTGGGAGCTATAAATGTTTTAATTTTATTTGCTGTGATGTTCATGAATGGTTCAGAATATTACAAAGATTTGAATCTTTGGACTGTTGGGAACGGTCTTACTTCCCTAATTTGTACAAGTCTTTTTGTTTTACTAATTACTATTATTCCAGATACAACATGGTATGGGATTATTTGGACTACAAGAGCAAACCAGATTATAGAGCAAGATTTGGTAAGTAATGGTCAACAAATTGGAATTCATTTATCAACAGATTTTTTTCTTCCATTTGAATTCATTTCAATAATTCTTTTAGTTGCTTTGATAGGTGCGATTGCCACGGCTCGTCAGTAATAAATCTTTAAAATTGGCAATCGCAATCCAAATCAGACTTTGTTCTAGGTTATCACATCTATTTGAGGATTATTCATATAAAAATTCTTTTATTCGATCTATATTCCAATCTATTTTTTTGTTTTGTACTTGTGATATTCTTATTCTAGTCAATCCAATCTGTTGATGTTAAATTGTTGTTCATTGTTCATATTGAAATAAATCGAAATTGATAAGGAGTTGGGCGATGATGCTTGAACATGTGCTTGGTTTGAGTGCCTATTTATTTTCTATCGGTATCTATGGATTGATCATGAGTCGAAATATGGTTAGAGCCCTTATGTGTCTTGAACTTATACTGAATGCCGTCAATATAAATTTCGTAACATTTTCTGATTTTTTTGATAGTCGCCAATTAAAAGGAGATATTTTATCAATTTTTGTTATATCAATCGCAGCCGCTGAAGCAGCTATTGGGCCGGCTATAGTTTCATCAATTTATCGTAACAGAAAATCAATCCGTATCAATCAATTGAATTTGTTGAACAAGTAGTATTAATCATATAAAATATTTAGATTCATTAATTTGAATTAACATGTATGATACATAGTGTATCTGATAATGTTTATAATGTTTACGAAAACGTAATAAATTAAAGTATCTTGGTTCTATCTCATGAGTCGATCCGAAATTGAATAGACAAATTCTGATAAATCATTGATTCATCTAGTGTCTAAATATATGATTCATTTAAAAATTTACTAGATCAAAATTTATGACGTTCAAAAAAAAATTATAGATCCAATGTCACATTCAGTAAAAATCTACGATACATGTATAGGGTGTACTCAATGTGTCCGGGCCTGCCCCACAGATGTATTAGAAATGATACCTTGGGACGGGTGTAAAGCTAAGCAAATTGCTTCTGCTCCAAGAACGGAAGACTGTGTTGGCTGTAAGAGATGTGAATCCGCCTGTCCAACAGATTTCTTGAGTGTTCGAGTTTATCTATGGCATGAAACAACTCGAAGCATGGGTCTAGCTTATTGATACTTTCCAGAAAAAACCACTTGAATACATTTGATTTTTTGTTTACCGACAAAAACCCGTACTAAAAAAAAATAGATTAGGTTTTCGAGTACGGGTTTTTCTTGTCCAAGTGTATCTTGTCTTTACCACGAATTCTTTTCCTTGGTTAACAATATTTGTAGTTTTACCAATATCCGCGGGTTCCTTGATTTTCGTTTTCCCTCATAAAGGAAATAAGGTAATTAGGTGGTATACTATATTTATATGTGTACTAGAACTCCTTTTAATGACCTACGCATTCTCTTATTATTTCCAATTGGACGACCCCTTAATCCAATTGACGGAGTATTATAAATGGATTAATTTTTTTGATTTTGACTGGAGATTAGGAATAGATGGACTTTCTCTAGGACCTATTTTACTGACAGGATTTATCACCACTTTAGCTACTTTAGCGGCTCGGCCAATTACTCGGGATTCCCGATTATTCCATTTTTTGATGTTAGCAATGTATAGTGGTCAAATAGGATTATTTTCTTCTCAAAATCTTTTACTTTTTTTCATCATGTGGGAGTTAGAATTAATTCCTGTTTATCTACTTCTATCCATGTGGGGGGGAAAGCAACGTCTGTATTCAGCTACAAAATTTATTTTGTATACTGCAGGAAGTTCTGTTTTTTTATTAATGGGAGCCTTAGGTATCGCTTTATATGCTTCCAATGAGCCAACATTCAATTTTGAAACATCAGCTAATCAATCATATCCTGTGACCTTAGAAATACTATTCTATATTGGATTTCTTATTGCTTTTGCTGTCAAATCACCGATTATACCCTTACATACATGGTTACCAGACACCCATGGAGAAGCACATTACAGTACTTGTATGCTTTTAGCCGGAATCTTATTAAAAATGGGAGCATATGGATTGGTTCGAATAAATATGGAATTATTATCCCACGCCCATTCTATATTTTCTTCTTGGTTGATAATAGTAGGTGCAATACAAATAATCTATGGAGCTTCAGCATCTTCTGGTCAAAAAAATTTAAAAAAAAGAATAGCCTATTCTTCTGTATCTCATATGGGTTTCACAATTATAGGAATTTGCTCCATAAGTGATATGGGACTCAATGGGGCCATTTTACAAATAATATCTCATGGATTTATTGGCGCTGCGCTTTTTTTCTTGTCAGGAACAAGTTATGATAGAATACGTCTTGTTTATCTTGACGAAATGGGCGGAATGGCTACTCTAATGCCAAAAATATTCATGATGTTCAGTATCTTATCATTAGCCTCTCTTGCATTACCGGGCATGAGCGGTTTTTTTGCGGAATTGGTAGTATTTTTTGGAATAATTACCGCCCAAAAATTTTTTTTAATGCCAAGAATACTAATTACTTTTGGAACGGCAGTTGGAACGATATTGACTCCTATTTATTTATTATCTATGTTACGCCAGATGTTCTATGGATACAAGCTGTTTAATGCCACAAATTCTTATTTTTTTGATTCTGGACCACGGGAATTATTTGTTTCGATTGCTATCCTTCTGCCTATAATCAGTATTGGTATTTATCCGGATTTCATTTTCTCATTATCAGTTGACAAGGTCGAAGCTATTCTATCTAATTATTTTTATAGCTAATTTTTTTTATAGCTAATTTTTTTTATAGTAGTCTTTTTATAGGTAGTTCTTATAAATAAAAAATCAAAAAGTAATCCTGTGATTTTTAAAAATTAAAAATTCTTATACAATGAAAAAAACTTCTCTTAATTTTAAATAAAAAAAAAATGGAATTGTAAGTGGATATGTTTAGCATTTGTGAGAACCTTTTAAATCACTCCATTACTTGATTCAAGTAATGGAGTGATTTAAACTCAACGACTTACCTGAAGCTTCTTATATATGTTAAGCTGTCCTATGGTTATATTTGTCAAACTCTTTCTTCAATTCAATTAGATATTAATGTAAATGAACCATAACTATGTAGTCCTATTCCTAATAAATTAACCCCAAAATAGCATATCCAGATTATAAGAAAACCGATAGAAGCAACAATTGCAGAATTTAAACCTTCCAAATTCTTATTTGTTCGAGTATGGAAATAAATCGCGAATATGGTCCAAGTAATAAATGCCCAAGTTTCTTTTGGGTCCCAATTCCAATATGATCCCCATGCTTCATTAGCCCAGACTGCTCCTGAAAGAATACCTATGGTTAAAAAAAGAAACCCTATACTAAGAATACGAAAACCCCAATGATCTAATTGTTGAATCAATTGAAACCTGTAATAATTCCTAGAAGAAGGAAAAAAAGTATTTCTTAAAATATTGCTTTTTTCCATCATGTATTGGATCTCATCAACCGGAAATGAATCATTTAATAAATTATTGTTTTTACCAACAATTCTTATGACTTTTCGAAATGTAATTACTAGAAGTGCTGCTGATAATAATGATCCACATAAAAGAGCTGCATAGCCCGATACCATCATACTTACGTGCATTATTAACCACTGAGATTGGAGAGCAGGTACTAAGATTTTAGATTGATGCATGTCGGTTAAAAGACCCCAAGTAGCAAAGCCTTGGGTAAAAAAAGTACTTGGTGCGGTTATTGTGCTTAAATAATTTTTATGTTTTTTAAAATATGGAACCATATGAATAATAGAGAAAATCCATGAAAGAAATATTAATGATTCATATAAATCACTTATTGGTAAATGCCCCGAATAAATCCAACGAGTAATTAATAATCCTGTTAGGCAGAAAAAAATAGTTAACATGCCTTTTTCTGACGAATCATAGAGTCCCGCAAATTCATTGACTAATAAGGTTAGAAAATGAATTATAATTACAATTGAAACGACCGAAAAAGATATATGAGTTAATATATGTTCTAAAGTCAAAAATATCATAAAAAAAGAAAGGGGGATACTTTAATTATTCATAATTATACATACGGAATTGAATTCATTATAGGATTTATCTTATCTTTTTAATAATTAGATAATTAAAAAATGTTATGCCGCCACTCGGACTCGAACCGAGATGCTCTAGCACTGCTTCCTAAGAGCAGCGTGTCTACCGATTTCACCATGGCGGCTTGCTCAAAATTATAATAACTCCTTTTTATTCAATCGTCGAGCTTGAAGGAGTTAATTCAATGTAATCTTTGTAATCTTTTTTAAGAAACATTAAAATTAATGAAAAAAAAAATGCATTTTTTCAATTTTTCAATGAAAAGAAAGATAAAATTTTCTATTCTAATTTCAACATTCCATTCAAGGGATTTCTGAAACTATTTTATTGTATTAATCCTTAGGGTTTCGTTATGTAGAAAATTTATGTTAAGGTTTAGCAACCCCATTAGGTATTGATCTATGGACATAGAACAAAAAAGTTTCGAGTTCTGTCCCGGACTTTAAAATTCTTTAAAATTTTAAAATTGAAAAATCTTGTCTAATTTAATATATATACCTTGATACACCATCCAGTCCAAGCATATGATCTAACTAGATCAGTCAAAATTTACACATTTTTATCTACTTGGTACTTTTTAAATTGAATTGAAAGCATCAAAGGCTCTATTTTCTATAGTGATTAAAAATAATAATTGTCAAGACAGTTACAAAATAAGTTAAACTTAATCAATATCTATGATTTTTCTTTTTTTTTTGTTTGACTGATTTTTTTTAAATTAAAAAGAGATAAGAGTCAATGAATCATAAACAAGAAAGAATTAATTATTATTAATTAAATAAAAATAATAAGATTTCTTTTTATGGAACATACATATCAATATTTATGGATTATATCTTTCGTTACACTTCCAGTCCCTATGTTAATAGGAATGGGACTCCTACTTTTTCCGATGTCAACAAAAAAACTTCGCCGTATATGGGCTTTTCCCAGTGTTTTATTGTTAAGTATAGTTATGGTTTTTTCGACCGATCTGTTTATTCAGCAAATAAATAGCAGTTCCATTTATCAATATGTATGGTCTTGGACCATCAACAATGATTTTTCCTTAGAGTTCGGGCACTTGATTGACCCACTTACTTCTATTTTGTTAATATTAATTACTACGGTTGGGATTTTGGTTCTTGTTTATAGTGACAGTTATATGTCTCATGATCAAGGCTATTTGAGATTTTTTGTTTATATGAGTTTTTTCAATACTTCAATGTTGGGATTAGTTACCAGTTCGAATTTAATACAAATTTATATTTTTTGGGAATTGGTTGGAATGTGCTCTTACTTATTAATAGGTTTTTGGTTCACACGACCTATTGTGTCCAATGCTTGTCAAAAAGCATTCGTAACTAATCGTGTAGGCGATTTTGGTTTATTATTAGGAATTTTAGGTCTTTATTGGATAACAGGCAGTTTCGAATTTCAGGATTTGTTTGAAATATTCAATAACTTGATTTATAATAATGATAATGAGGTTCATTTTTTATTTGTTACCTTGTGTGCTTTCCTATTATTTTCCGGTGCAATTGCTAAATCGGCGCAATTCCCCCTTCATGTGTGGTTACCGGATGCCATGGAGGGACCTACCCCTATTTCGGCTCTAATACATGCTGCTACTATGGTAGCAGCGGGAATTTTTCTTGTAGCTCGACTTCTTCCTCTTTTCGTAGTTATACCTTACATAATGAAGCTAATAGCTTTGATAGGTATAATAACAGTACTATTAGGAGCTACTTTAGCTTTTGCTCAAAAAGATATTAAGAGAGGTTTAGCCTATTCTACAATGTCTCAATTGGGTTATATGATGTTAGCTTTAGGTATGGGCTCCTATCGAGCCGCTTTATTTCATTTGATTACTCATGCTTATTCGAAAGCATTGTTGTTTTTAGGATCTGGATCCATTATTCATTCAATGGAAGTTATTGTTGGCTATTCTCCAGATAAGAGTCAAAATATGGTTCTTATGGGCGGTTTAACAAAACATGTTCCAATTACAAAAATTGCTTTTTTATTAGGAACCCTTTCTCTTTGTGGTATTCCACCTCTCGCCTGTTTTTGGTCCAAAGATGAAATTCTTAATGATAGTTGGTCGTATTCACCTATTTTCGCAATAATAGCTTTTTCCACAGCAGGATTAACTGCATTTTATATGTTTCGAGTTTATTTACTTACTTTTGAAGGGCATTTAAATATTTATTTTCAAAATTATAGTGGTAAAAAAAACAGTGCATTCTATTCAATATCTTTATGGGGTAAAGAGGGATCCAAAATGCTTAAAAAAAAAATTCGTTTATTACCTTTATTAACAATAAATAATAATGAAAGGGCTTCTTTTTTTTGTTTTTTTTGGAAGAAAACATATCAAACTGATGGTACTGTAAGAAAAATGACGTGTCCTTTTATTACTATTAATCATTTTGGTACTAAAAGAATTTTTTCTTATCCCCAGGAATCGAATAATACTATATTATTTCCGATGCTTGTTTTGGTACTATTTACCTTGTTTATTGGCTATAAAGCTATAGGAATACCTTTCAATCAATTCAATCAAGAAGAAATGAATTTGGATATATTATCCAAACTGTTAATCCCGTCTTTAAGTCTTTTACATCAAAATCAAAAAGAGTCCGTAGATTGGTATGAATTTGTAACAAATGCAACTTTTTCAGTCAGTATAGCTTATTTGGGGATATTTATAGCGTCTTCTTTATATAAGCCGATTTATTCATCCTTACAAAATTTAAAGTTCTTTAATTTGGTC